GAATCTTTTTTTCCTTTATCCAAGAACGGGTATTTCTCATTTGCATGGTCCAATAGTTGATTTGATAACGACAATTTATACAATAAAGTAGGTAGGTCACTTTAATAATTCCCTATCTATGATTCTGCTTCTGCTATTGACTGGAAAATGATTATTGGAATATAGGAATAATCTATTAGAAAGACAGGATTTGGAATGCTTTATTTATGGACAAACTTAAATCATTTTTCATTCAGCCATTGAGTGATAAATCAATACAAGTGCCGGGGATATACGATTTAAATAATGGAAGATACCATATTTCAAAATTGTATCTATAATAACTGGAAAAGTGGAAGAAAGAACAGATATAATTTGATCGTTATGATCAAATCCAAAATCGTTGTAGATAGAGTCAATCATTAGTTCCCAACCGTGGGGCGAATGGAATCCGATACATAAATCAGTTACTAAAAGAATGGAAAAAGCTTTTATTGTATCGTTTAAATTATATAAGAATTCCTGAACCCGAGAGTTAAGAATAACAAGCTCGTCATTACCCAGAATAGAATAAACACTTAGAATAATGAAAGACATTATGTTTATTGAGAAGTTCAAAATCGTATTCATATGGTCTTGGTTATACATCTTGATTAATTGAACCGTTTCTTTGTGGATTCCTATATTAAGCTTTTGTATATGTGTTTCTGAAGATTCATTTATCATTTCGTCCAACAGGAGTAGTCTCTCTAATTCTATGAATTTTTCTAGAATACCATTTTTTTGAATATCATTCAACAGGGTTTCAGATTGTCTCTTATTCCACCAATTAATAGACCATGATTCCATACTTTTTTTAAATGAGAGAGAGCTCCACCAGGTAAAAAATATTAAAAATACTAAAGATATAAGAGATAGAATGCGAATAAAGACTTTATTTTTTTTCATTTTTTCATTTAATGAATTGTTAAGGAATCCACCTCACAACTCTACACGAATATTTTGATTCTATTACGTACAAAGTATTTGGTTTTTGTTAGGCTTTTAATCTATAAAGAATACAGAAATAGAATCAAAGTCCCTCTCAACAAATGAAGACGAAATAATAAAAAAAAATAAAAATTCTTCATTTCATTTCAATTGGTACACGCAAGAAAGAGGCCAATTCCGCGACTTTTTGTTCAATTTCTCGTGGAGTCAAATTCTCATCAATATGAATTAATGGAATAGACCCCTGTCCCCTGATTTCCATATAAAGGAAAAAGACAATACGAGTATAAATACCTTCTTTAACTTCGATTCGTATGGCCTGAATATCCTCCATAAGGAATCGGAGAAAGATACGACGATTTTTTCCGGGAAATCCCCAACGAAAAATACAAACTGTTCCTTCTTTTCTATCGAATCTATCATAACCACTACCTATATTCCACGAAATTATGCACCACAAATAGGAACTAATAAATAGACCTGCTATCCCATAGAAGGACACCACGATTCCTTGTGGAAAAAAAAGGATTTGTTGATATGGAAATAAAGATCTAAAATTACTATCTAGATAACTACAAATTCCAACCACTAATAATCCTAACGAACCTAAAAAAAGGATAAAGGCCCAGTAGAAATTAATTATTTTTCGGGAGCCTGTTATAAGTTCTATCCATATACGGTCTGATCGCCAATTCATACTAGATTGAGTTGCATTTTATTGGAATTGATAGAATAATCCCAATTTGACTTTCCTATTTTTGTTTTGTTTACGAAGTAACGCTCATCAACTAGCACTTTTATTATATGAACCTTCACAAAAATGGCATCTCATCTTATTCTAGATATTTACATATAACCATATGACCTCACCCCCCATTTAATAACTTCGTATCTAGTTGAGTTGAAAATAGCTAGAATTCGTTAGCGTTCGTTCATTTATGTTCGTGGGAAGTCACATATTCTACCCTATTTCACTAATTTTAACTTATATTATTCGTATTTGTGTTATAATACAAGTTACTTATTAAAACAATGAATGATATTTTGTCCCGGCGAATTTAAACAATCTTGTTTTTTTGTACATGAAGAAATAAAGAAGCCATTGCAAATGCTGGAATTACTAGGCCCACTAAGGGGACAAAAATAGAGGGTAAATTTAGAATTGTCATATTATTGTTACATTAATTGTTACGTTGTTAGAAAATAGGGACATCTTAATATTATAATTATAAATAATCTTCTACAAATTCGAATTCGTTCGTATATTCTAATCTTCTTTAATATTCTTATACTTTTATACTAAGTATATCGAATAACCGACTAACTGAAGAATTTAATAAATAGCCTTATTCATATAGTTTATGTAGAAATATGTATATGTATGATAATCGATTTTTGTAGTCTTTATTTCTTCTTTTTTTAAAGAAGGGATTTATTCATTTATTAATTACCGAAAGATTCGTTCGAATCCGATCCAACCGGGATTCTTAGTAAAACGAAAAGTTCAGGAAGATAGATATAGAATAGATAA